AAATATCATAAACTGTTTCCGTAGGTTGAGCGCCTTTTTCAAGAAAATATAGAATAGCGGGAACATTTAAATAAGTTTGATTCTTTATTGGATCATAAAAACCCACTTTCCGCAAATCTGTTCCCTCTCTTCGGGACCGAACATCAATTGCAACGATTCGATAGACGGCTCATTGGGATAGATTAGATCAACAACAACCCCCCCTGGAAACGTATAGGAAGTTTTCTCCTCGTACGGCTCGAGAAAAATGATTCGAAGTTATGTATTATAATGGCAAATCAAAAAAGTCCATAAAATCATCAAATGAATTAAATGAAGAATTAAGTCCTTTTTCTTTCCTAAAAAAATGAAATCATTGTATACTCATAACTCAAGTTAAATAACTTTCAAATAGCTCAAAAGAAAATCCTTTGGCATTTCATTTATTGAGCAGTCTCGAATACCCTTTAATTTGTCTCATTTAGAATCGATTTGACTTCTACATTCTGATTCAAAGCCAATTGTTAATTGATTCAAATCGAAAATAGAAAAAAAGGATGTTTCCTTGTTCCGGAATCCTTTATCTTTGTTTTGAATCATTGGGTTTAGACATTACTTCGTTGATTTTTAATCCTTTCAAAAATGGCAGCAACATACCTTTTTGTTATTTCTTTCTATCAAAGAATCATATGAATGGCGGATTCCCGCACGATATATATAATTTTTATCGAAAAGGTTTTATCAATTCCAACAAAATTTCCTTTGGGGTTTGAAACTTGTTTGATTTGGATCCTTTCGATATCTCTGTCAAAGATATACTTACGAAGTTGTTCCAACTTATTGATTGACACTAACCCTAGACCCTTCCCCCTTAAGAAATGAATCAATACTTTCTACTCGAGCTCCATCATGTACTATTTCCATTACATCCCAACAAAGCGGGTTCCAATGGAACAGAACAAAGGATGTCGAGTCAAGAGCATCCTTTAATTAGATTAGAGAATGATGGATATAAAAATCCACAACAGATCATGTCCTTCAAGTCGCACGTTGCTTTCTACCACATCGTTTCAAACGAAGTTTTACCATAACATTCCTCGAATTTGGAACCGCTATGCGGTTGATTCAATTATGGAATCATGAATAGTCATTGGTTCAGTTAGGACAGTCGGTACATAAGATATATTCTATATCTTATGTTTTTTTTTTCATTTTTTTTTTTTTTCATTATTGAAAATGAAAAAAAAAAAATGAAAAAATCGATTGGAAAAAAAAAAATTTATTTTCCCGGAATGAATAAAAAAAAATAACAAACTTCCTTCTATTCTATATAAATAGAAGGGGATGGATATATGACAACTGAATTCAAATTCGTGTAATCTATAACCCCATCTTGCCTAAATCCCCAACCGATTCAGTTGTATCTGCGCATCCTTTGAACACTTATCATCCTTTTTTGTAAATTTTTTAAATGTGAAAAAAAAGATAAGGTTCATTTTGGTTAGAATCATTAGCAGAAAGAATAAAATTCTATCCAATATTACACTTTAGAAACGGAAAGATGCAATCTTAATTATTTACTAGAATTACACATGCTCTTGCTCTGGGACGGAAGGATTCGAACCTCCGAATAGCGGGACCAAAACCCGATGCCTTACCACTTGGCCACGCCCCACTTTGATTTCTATTCGACACTAATAAAGACTAATGTTGTTATTGATTGTTCGTCAATTCCTGGCAAAATGTCGAAAGAATCAATTCGATTCTGTTGTTAGTATTTTGACGCATGTAGATATAGAATTAGAATTAAACTGAATTTATTGATCATTACATAAAATTCCATTAAGATATTGTATGAAAGTAGAATTTTTTCTATTCTCAAAGGAGAATGGAAGGTTTTTTGGTTGAGTGAGTAAGATGAAGAAAATAAAAAAAAGAAGGATTTTTGATCTTTCTTTTTTTATTTTCTTCATCTTTCCCTTCTATGAAGAACTCAATCAAAATACAATTATCTTAAAAACAAAATGTCTGTTATGCTAAATATCTTAAGTTTGATCTGTCTTAATTCTGCCCTTTATTCGAGTCGTTTTTTCTTAGTCAAGTTACCCGAAGCCTACGCTTTTTTGAGTCCAATCGTAGATTTTATGCCAGTCATACCTCTACTCTTTTTTCTCTTAGCCTTTGTTTGGCAAGCTGCTGTAAGCTTTCGATGAAATCTTTCATCTTGTCCTAGAAAAATGAATGATTTTTCGAGAAAAACGATTCTAATACTAATAATTGATAAGATCAGACAAGTCTTACAGTATGAACTCTTGATTCAAAGATGAAAATTCTTGAATATCCGCGATTCGTATCGCCCCGGTTTCCCATTCTAACTATTTGAATTTTCCGTGAATGAAAAACCTTATTGTGATCCTCCACAAGTGGATATAAAAAAACTTTTGATAAGTAAAATATAAGATAATAATAATTTTTTTTATTACTTTTATTTAATTACATTAACAAAGAATTCTTTTCGATTTCTAAAAACTACTTTTGTTTTCGGTATCAAAATAGGATATGTGGTATAAAAATGGAGAATCTATTCTCTTTTTTCAAAAAAAAAAATGATCTTGGAGATTGTGTAATGCTTACTCTCAAACTCTTTGTTTACACAGTAGTGATATTCTTTGTTTCTCTCTTCATTTTCGGATTTCTATCTAATGATCCAGGGCGTAATCCTGGACGCGAAGAATAAAAAAGGGATTCTTTACTTGATTTTTCATCTATTTTTATTTATAATTTTATAAATAAAAAATCTAATAAAAAAAAAATATATATATAAATTATAAATTCTATTTGATATTTGTAATTTTTTTTTTGAAAAAATCAAAAAGATTTTAAAAATTCGAAAGATAAATCAACTATTAAGTCATTAACGTAAACGGAAAGAGAGGGATTCGAACCCTCGGTACGAATGAATCGTACAACGGATTAGCAATCCGACGCTTTCGTCCACTCAGCCATCTATCCCCATGGAAAATAAAATACTAATATTAAATAATATTAGTATATTGTTTAATAAAATTCGAAATAAAATTCTATATTATATAACAATAATATATATCTAGAAAATATACAAGTTGTATTACACAATACAACTAAGTACAAGTTTTATCTGAAATTCCAATAAGTTAGATAAATTCTAAAGATTCAATAAAAGATTCACAACACAATCACAATAGAATATATATATTTTCTATTTTTTATTAGAATAAAATATAGAAAATAAACAAAAAATAAAATAGAAATTATAGAAAGAAAAAAAAGAAATACTTCTTTGCGCGAAAGGTCCTTTTATTATTCCCCCTATTCCCATGGCCTGGCCTGATCAGTACCTCGCCAGGCCTTTTTTGTTTCATTTCAATGGATTATACAATAAAGAAAATGATTTATCTGATTATTTTCTCTAGATATAGAATGGAACCAAGATGCCATTTATTATTATCTTTTCTTCCCCCTTTTGCTTCCATTTTTTCGTTTTTTATCTTCTATTTTTTCGATTCTATTATAGTTATAACTTTAAGTTATAACTTAAGCAGTTTTCTTGAACCGTATCTATCAAACCTCCTTCAGGAAAAAATAGAACTTTTTTTTTTTAGTTATTTAACTATCTTTTCACAATCTCATTAAGTCCTCCTACGAAACATGATTCTTTTATGATCCTATCTTGATTCTTGATTACGGCCAATTTCAGTGTTCGACAAAAGTTCCATTTCAATACAATAATCGAACTGTAGCGGGTATAGTTTAGTGGTAAAAGTGCGATTCGTTCTACTAACCCTTTAATAGTTAAGGGGTCTCCCGGTTTGATTACTATTCCGATCAAAAACTTTATTTCTTAAAAGGAATTTATCCTTTACCTCTCAATGAGAAATTTGAGGAAAATTATACATTCTCGTGATTTGTATCCAAAAGTCAATTAGAAATTGATTGGGTAATGAAATTACGAAACATGAATTTTTTTTTTAATTGGATCAATACTTCCAATTGAATGAGTATAAGTAAGAGATCCATGGATGAAGATAGAAAAATAGTTTTCTAATCGTAACTAAATCTTCCATTTTGTTTTGTTAGAGAGAAGCAAAATAGCTATTAAATGATGACTTTAGTTTACTAGAGGCTTCAATCAACATATTTCTTTTTGTTTGTTTTATTTTAGCTCGGTGGAAACAAAATACTTTTCCTTAGGATTCTCTCAAATAGAAATAGAGAACGAAGTAACTAGAAAGATTGTTAGAATCCCCTCTTCTAGAGGGATCATCTAGAAAGCAAGTTGTTTTGAATTGAATGCATTTATACAAAAAGCTGACATAGATGTTATGGGTGAAATTTTTTTTTGTAATTTCGTTCCCGTCTTAGATTTGGATCTGGGAATTTCTCCATTTTCCATAAAGGAGCCGAATGAAACCAAAGTTTCATGTTCGGTTTTGAATTAGAGACGTTAAAAATGATAAATCAACGTCGACTATAACCCCTAGCCTTCCAAGCTAACGATGCGGGTTCGATTCCCGCTACCCGCTCTATTCTATATTAATTAATGCATCATTGAGTTGAATACGCAATTCAAAAAATTTTCTCATCTCACATACAATCCGATTCTTTTTCGGGAATAAGAAATAGGAAGGTCAAAGTAAAAAAAGGCGAAAAAATCGGAAAAGCGTCCATTGTCTAATGGATAGGACATAGGTCTTCTAAACCTTTAGTATAGGTTCAAATCCTATTGGACGCAATTTTTTTCCATATATTTTTTTGATATCTATGGGAAGTTTTTCTTTTTAGATATCTATGGGAAGATAAGGTAAATATATTTTTTTAAAAAGAAAAAAAGAATATTTATTAAGTTTAAGAGGGATCAATTGCTTTATGTTTGTTCCTGAAGTAGAAAGCGTTCCGTCTGTTCTTGAATTGCTTCTTTTAAAAGGGCTTCTGCTTCCTCAGTAAATATCTTGGTAGAAGATATTATTTCTTGGAACTGCGGT